ATATACTTGCTTGTGACAGATATAAAGATCCTTCGGATTGATTCATATATATTGACAATTTCAAAAAATTATTCATACTATGATCATAGTATGATGGTAGAAAGTATGCCCCCATCGTCTAGCGGTTCAGGACATCTCTCTTTCAAGGAGGCAGCGGGGATTCGACTTCCCCTGGGGGTAGGGTAATACGAAAGGAAGTTGATCATGGATTATCACTAAGCCTGGATTGATTTTTCCCGGGTCGATGCCCGAGTGGTTAATGGGGACGGACTGTAAATTCGTTGGCAATATGTCTACGCTGGTTCAAATCCAGCTCGGCCCAATAATTCACCGATCCACCATGAAATGATATAACCCATGTGTTGTTTTTCAGAAATGATCGATCTCAATAGAAAAAACGTACAATTTTCAGATTCCGATAGTAATATATCTTAGCTTTACCTATATCACTATTTCTTTTTTCTGACAAGTTTTGGTCTTGCTAATCCTCTAGATTAATATATTCAGATTCGCAAGTAGAAACTATAAGGAAAAGAGAAAATAAAAAAAGACCTTTTTCCTTGAAAGATTAACTAGCCAATTGATTTGGAAATAATGAAAAGATTATGATTATTAGTAATCCATCTCGCTCTTGCTAAAGAACATATCCATAGCGAAAGCATTTGAGTGAAATCATACGAATATGTATACTGTAATACTGTACACTTTATTCTCTTATTTTTTGGTTTGGGGATTGTAGTTCAATTGGTCAGAGCACCGCCCTGTCAAGGCGGAAGCTGCGGGTTCGAGCCCCGTCAGTCCCGATGTATCCAAATCTATTAAAAACTACAGCAATTCATCCTTTATTTTCTATAAATAAACTAGTGCTTGCCTTCTACAATCATTTGATGAAGTATCATCAAACCGCCGTTGTAAACAAATCCAAACAAATGCAAAAATAAAAAGAATGCTTGTTGGGAATGAAATTATACTATTTGGATCCCTTTGACACAAAAAAGAAAGGATGAAAAATTGAAAAAAAAAAATCAAATTCCAAATTAAAGGTGTTTTTGATTGTCTCAGGAATTTACGTTGGAATTCGGTTATAGTAAGTATGTATTAAAGGATCTTCCTGTTATTCAATTCTTGACGATGAATCAATTTGTCAGATATTCTTATTCATGATATTGATCCGATTCGATTCCATCGAGTGTAATTCATATTCATCCCATTGAATTTACAGCCAAAATATTGATCATCTCTATGGGATTAAATCCCGAGTTATTGCGAATTAAAGAAAAATAAAATAACAAAATTATGGAAGTAAATATTCTCGCATTTATTGCTACTGCACTGTTCATTCTAGTCCCTACTGCTTTTTTACTTATAATATACGTAAAAACAGTAAGTCAAAGTGATTAATTTGAATTAAAAATTCAATTTTTGACTTTTTAGTTCTTATCAATGATTGCAGCGAAGAAATAAAAGATTTTCAATTGCGCGTTTTAAATCAAATGATCGACTTATACTCAGCAGTATTCTATGAAAACAGTAATCTATGAGATACTAGATAGTATGAGTATGGTAGAATAAAAATTTCTACCATACTATACTATTTACAATGGCTATTGTACTATATAAAACTATATAAAGATATAAAGTTTGTTGTATCAAGATACAGGTTAGTTTAATATATATATATCAATCAACACGATGATCTTCATATATATAGATAGAAATTCTCTATATAAATATAATGTCGATAGTGTTATGTCCCAATTCTATTTCTTTCCTTCATCAATATTTATGTTGATTCCAATCAATCTGAAAGCATCCTAAAGACAGTTTTTACTCTTCCGATTGTATTTCCTCGATTTCAGATTATTTTTAATATGAATTCCGCGATCGAAAGATTCAAATCAATGAAGGAATAAAAGTGAAATTCAAAATAAAGTATTTGGAGAACAGAACGATCTATACAAAAAATGGATCTAGTTTGATCCCTAAACTTAATTATTAGTACTTCTAGAGTCCACTTCTTCCCCATACTACGAGTGAAAGGGAAAATGTAAAGACTACCATTAAAGCAGCCCAAGCGAGACTTACTATATCCATGTGGGTTTTGTCCTCGATCTCTATGAAGGAATTATTCAATTATTGTTCACTAATAATAGTAGAATTTCTATCACATAGTCAAAAGGGGATTCTGATCCAACACCATTGATTAAAAAATTCAATAAATCCAATTAGAAATTATATATAATATAAGATTTATAGTATAATCGGAAAATATTAAGTCCAAGCAAAATACGTAGAGACAGCCTTTGAAGTAGCAGAAGTAACAAAGGAATGTTAATAATATGTCATAATAATAAGACCCGTTCTTTACTTTTGTCGCCCCAAATATAAAATCAAGCTAAATCATTATATATTGAATACCCCTTTTTTTTTTCTTTTTTATTTGATAAAAATCTTATCATCTCCAATTTGCCCTATGACCCAATCGAAGACGTATTATTAT